ACCCTTGACACAAATAGACGCGTTACGAGTTCCATACAGATTACTTTTCAAGACAATTTCTTTCAAATTCATTAAAATTTCATGTACGGATTCTTGAATACCTACTATGGTAGAATATTCATGTGGTATTTTCTCAGATTTTGCGCGTGTGATACATGTACCTTCTATTTCTCCGAGCAAAGCTCTTCGCATTGCAATGCCTATTGTATCGGCTTGACCTTTCATAAGTGGGGCCAGAATAAAGCGTCCATAATAAAGACGCTTACTGTCTGCTCTTGATTCAACACACTTCCACTGTAGTGTCCGAGTAGATACTGTTACTTTCTCTCGAACCATAGTATATTATTTGATCAAATCATTGAATTATTTATTTCTCTTGAAATCTCTTCAATGTTTATTTTTACACACGTCTTTTTTTAGGAGGCCTACAGCCATTATGTGGCATAGGAGTTACATCCCGTATGAAACTTAATAGTATACCACTTCTACGAATAGCTCTTAATGCCGCATCTCTTCCGAGACCCGGGCCTTTTATCATAACTTCTGCTCGTTGCATACCTTGATCCACTACTGTCCGAATAGCATTTCCTGCTGCGGTTTGAGCGGCAAATGGTGTACCCCTTCTTGTACCCTTGAATCCACAAGCCCCGGCAGAGGACCAAGAAATTACTCGACCCCGTACATCTGTAACAGTCACAATGGTATTGTTGAAACTTGCTTGAACATGAATAACTCCCTTGGGGATTCTACGTGTATTCTTACGTGAACCAATACGTCTATTTCTACGCGAACCAATTTTTGGTATAGGTTTTGCCATATTTTATCATCTCATAAATATAAGTCAGAGATATATGGATATATCCATTTCATGTCAAAACGGATCCTTATTCTTTTTTTTTTTTTTACTTATTTATTTTATTTATTTATTTGTACATCTGTACATCGGGTCCTTTAGATTTCGAGAGTCTTTTTGTTTTAGAAAGATTATCCTTGTCTTTGTTTATGTCTCGGGTTAGAACAAATTACTATAATTCGTCCCCGCCTACGGATCAATCGACATTTTTCACAAATTTTACGAACAGAGGCCCTTATTTTCATATTTGTCATTCCTTTTTTTAATTCCGAATCTACTTAATTGGAAGAAAATAAGTTTCTTGAAATTTTTAATTTCGAATTGTATCCTCACGAAAGAATGTTGAAATTGAAAAAACCGCCTAATCATTCAAGTCTTTGCTTTGGAGTCTCTAAATTATACGCCCTTTGGTTGAATCATAAGGACTTACCTCAATTTTTAGTCTATTTCCTGGTAGTATACGTATAAAACTACATGAAATCCTTTACGAAACAAAAACCAGAATAATTTTTTTGTTATCTAAACGAATCCGGAAGATACATACCATCGGTAAGTTGTTCAGTAATTAAACCCTCATGAATCCATTTTTGTTGTTTCATTCCAGGTAAAACCGCTTTGAAGTATCAACTAATGTAAGAGGGATAATATTATAAACTTGTCCTTTCTCTTTTTTCACAAATATGACCGTGTCGGCTATTAGAAAGATTACCATATATAACACAAAACTTCTCCGCCGATTCCTTCTAGTCGAGCCTTTCGGTCTGTCATTATACCTCGAGAAGTAGAAAGAATTACAACCCCCATTCCGCCTAAAATTCTAGGAATTCGTTGATAGTTAGAATATATTCGTAGACCGGGTCGACTGATCCGTTTTAAATTTAAAACAGTTCTATATGGTCCTTTCCTATTTCTTCTATGTCGTAGGGTTAAAACCAAAAAATATTTTTTGCTTTCTTGATGTTTTCTCACGTTTTCAATAAAACCCTCTTGTAAAAGGATTTTAACAATATTTTCAGTGATGTTAGTAGATGGTATTCGAACTGTTCTTTTTTTATTCATGTCAGCATTTCGTATAGAGGTTATTATGTCAGCAATAGTGTCTTTACTCATGATAAACTAAGATTTTTGTTTCCCCCGAATTTTGATATAATCAACATGCTCTTTTTCTTTTTTTCTGAATTTTTTAATATTTATGAATTATTAAAGATATATACGTGATAGATAAACAATTTACTAATTAATTAAATAAATTTAATCAATTTCATTCAAATACTTTATTAAGGTCTTCCCCTATAATACTTCAGGTGCTAATGAAACTATTTTAGTGAAATTTAACTGTCTTAATTCCCGGGCGATCGCGCCGAAAATTCGGGTTCCTTTTGGATTTCCTTCTTGATCAATAACAACCGCAGCGTTGTCATCATATCGTATTATCATACCGTTGTCGCGTTTGAGTTCTTTACAAGTACGTACAATGACAGCTCGGACCACTTCTGATCTTTCTAGAGGTGTATTTGGTACTGCTTCCTTGATTACAGCAACAATAATGTCACCAATATGAGCATATCGTCGATTACTAGCTCCTATGATTCGAATACACATCAATTCTCGGGCCCCGCTGTTATCCGCTACATTCAAATGGGTTTGAGGTTGAATCATATCATTTTTTTTTTATCGGTTTTTTCTTTTTCAATGCAAAGGTATAAATAAAAAAAAAAAAAAGAAATATTATTTGTTCAAAACAAAAAAAGAAACCTGCAATTGTTTTTTTTCATCCCAAAAACCCCTTTCGTTTGTTTCTACATTCCTATCCAGAAAGAATGAATTGAGTTCGTATAGGCATTTTCGATGCCGCTATTGAAATAGCCCTTCTAGCTATATTTTCTGCTACTCCGCTCATTTCATAAAGTATTCTACCGGGTTTAACGACAGCTACCCAATATTCGGGAGATCCTTTCCCCGAACCCATACGTGTTTCTGTAGGTCTTACTGTAACAGGTTTGTCTGGAAATATGCGTACCCATATTTTTCCACCGCGGCGTGCATTTCGTGTCATTGCTCGCCGCCCTGCTTCTATTTGTCTAGATGTGATCCAAGCGGGTTCAAGCGCTTGAAGAGCATATCTACCGAAGCAAATACGATTACCTCGATAAGATATTCCTTTCATTCTTCCTCTGTGTTGTTTACGGAATCTGGTTCTTTTGGGGTTATAGTTGATGGTTGTTTAGCAATTCCATCCATCTCTACTACAGAACCGGACACGAGAGTTTCTTCTCATCCAGCTCCTCGCGAATTAAACAATTAAAAATAATTAAACAAAAAAAAAATACACGGTTAATAATATATGGAATCGTGGGATTCTTTGAAATTTGATCTAATCGATTATAAATTAGAAATTTTTTGTGTTTTAATATAGAATTTAACACGTATTCTATTTATAGATAATGTCGTTTTGGTAGAACGCTATAATGAATCTTTATTTTGTTTTTCCTTTTATTTCGAATCGACTAAAATTTAGAAATAAAAAAAATATTCGCGGGCGAATATTTACTCTTTCAACATTCAGTTGTAAGATTAGTCTATGACATGACCTCTCAGAATAAATGAATAGGTTTCTGGTTCGTTCCGCCATCCTACTCAATGAATCATTAGGATTCGTTTTCAATAGAATCTTATGCATTCACAGGTTCTGTCGTTCCCACCACTTCTCGATTAATGATTAGGTCTGAATTTTACAACGGAGCCTCCAATTAAATTTATTCTTGAGTCAACCTTCTCAGTCTTTATTGGCTCGGGGCTCTTGATTTTTTGTTCTATGCACGGATTTGTCTAATTATGGATCAATCAGTATTGATGCTTTATTACATTCCCTTTATATGAGATGACTCATAGACCTTACATATTGGAATTATATATCATTAATATTCTTTTTCTATCTTTCTCTCACCCTTCCATTTATCTGTATACTTTATATTGCTTTACAACCCATAATCAGATTGTTTTTTTTTTTTTATGTAAAAAAGATTTCAGTTGCTACAATGATATGACTTATATATCATATCTTGACTGGTTCTTTCTATCCAGATAACACGAAGTGATGAGTTGGTTATTAGTTCTATAGTTATCAGTTTGTACTATGGGCTGTCCATTTTTTTGAATCCCAACCCTAAAAAAACCAACGAGTCACACACTAAGCATAGCAATTATATCAAATGATTAATCAAATTTTTATTCAACCTTATAGAATTGTTCTTTTTTTTTTTATTATTTACCAGAAAAAGAATGAAAGAGTTTGCCATTTTTTGTTTTATCACCAGATATAACTAAATATAATTTGTTTTATCACCAGATATAACTAAATATAAGTCAAGTAAGTTCTTATTATTCCTCGTCTACAAATATCCAAATTTTGATGCCTAATACCCCATAGATAGTTCGAACTGCATAGGAACAATAATCAATTTTAGCTCGAATGGTTTGTAGAGGAACTCTACCTTCTCGGATCCATTCAACACGTGCAATTTCTTTTCCGTCGATACGCCCTGCAATTTGTACTTGAATCCCTTTTGTACCTGCCTGTTCAGTTAATTCAATAGCTTTTTTCATTGCTTTGCGAAATGAAACTCTATTCTTTAATTGTCCGGCTATAAATTCTGCAAGAATATTGGGGTGCCCATAAGGATTTGCAATTCTTGTAATAGCAATGTTGAGTTTTCGGTTTACACAATTGAGTTCTTTTTGTACATGCGTCTGTAATTCTTCGATTCTTCGAGTCCTGTCTTCTATTAATAACTTGGGGAATCCCATATAGATTATGACCTGAATCAAATCGATTCTTTTTTGAATCTCTATACGTGCAATTCCCTCTACATTAGAGGATATTTTCATATTATTTTGCACATAATTTTTGATACAATCTCGTATTTTTTGATCTTCTTGTAGATCCTTTGAATAATTTTTTGGTTGTGCAAACCAAAGAGAATGATGACCTTGGGTTGCACCAAGTCTGAAACCAAGTGGATTTATTTTTTGTCCCATAATCCCCCACTACTATATATATCGTGAAACGTGACATCTGTTTGTATTTTTTTTTTATTCATTCGATTTTTTTTAAGCATAACATAATATAGCGTATTTGTATTTTTTA